AATGATACAAAAAAAAATATATTTTTTCACACCAGAAAAATTGTTTTCTGATGAATTGTATACTGATTGGAGTTTTATCAATGAACTAAAAAGAATAAATTTTAGTAAGGAGTTTATAAAAAGAGTCGAATCTTTAGATAAGGAATCTTTTGATCTGGGCATACTTGAAAAAAGGACTCGATTCTCTAATAATGAAACTAAAAGAGAATACTTGCCTAAACTATATGATCCTTTCTTGCATGGACCCTACCGCGGAAGAATCAAAAAATGGGGTTCTCCTTTAAGCATAAATCAAACTTATAAAAAAAAAAATACTGATCCGTTTTGGATAAATAAGATTCATGCTCTACTTCTTACTACTGATTATCACGAACTTGAACAGACACTAGATACACTCAATATAAAATCATTAGCAACAGAAAAAGAACTCTCTTTATTGACATTGACAGAAGATGAACAGGGAAATATTGATTGCGAGGATCGAGTAAAAATTTTGAAATTTTTATTCAATATAGTTATAACTAATCCCAACAATCAAACAATTAGAAAAAAATCTATTGGAATAAAAGAAATAAGTAAAAAAGTTCCTCGATGGTCATACAAATTAATCGACGATTTAGAACAACAGGAGGGAGAAAACGAGGAAAATGTAACAGCAGAGCATGAAATTCGTTCAAGAAAATCCAAGCGCGTCGTGATTTTTACTAATAACCAGGCAAACGCCGATACTTATACTAATACGAAGGATGCTAATGATCCTGATCAAACAGACGAAGTGGCTTTGATACGCTATTCGCAACAATCGGATTTTCGGCGCGACATAATAAAAGGTTCCATGCGTGCCCAAAGGCGTAAAACAATAACTTGGGAGCTGTTTCAAGCAAATGTACATTCCCCCCTTTTTTTGGACAGAGTAGACAAACCACTCTTTTTTTCTTTTGATATTTCTGGACCGCTGAAACGAATATCTCGAAATTGGATATGTAAAAACAAAGAATCAAAAATTTCTGATTATACAGAAAAAAAGATCGAGAAAAAAGACGAGGCCAAAAGAGAAAAATACAAAAGAGAAGAGAAAATGAGGATACAAATAGCAGAAGCTTGGGATAGTCTTTTACTTGCTCAAGTAATAAGGGGCTCCGTGTTAATAACCCAATCAATTCTTAGAAAATATATTATATTACCTTCACTGATAATAGTTAAAAACATTGCCCGTATGTTATTATTTCAATTTCCTGAGTGGTCTGAGGATTTAACGGATTGGAATCGAGAAATGCATGTTAAATGCACTTATAATGGTGTTCAATTATCCGAAACCGAATTTCCAAAAAACTGGTTAACAGACGGTATTCAGATAAAGATCCTATTTCCTTTTTGCCTGAAACCTTGGCACAGATTTAAACTACAACCCTCTCATAAAGATCCAATGAAAAAAAAGAAAGGTCAAAAGAATGATTTTTGCTTTTTAACAGTTTGGGGAATGGAAACTGAACTACCTTTCGGCTCTCCTCGAAAACGGCGTTCGTTTTTTGAGCCTATTTTTAAAGAACTAAAAAAAAAAATAAAAAAATTTAAAACGAAATGTTTTATAGCTTTAACAATTTTAAAAGAAAAAACTAAATTGTTTCGAAAAGCTTCAAAAGAAACAAAAAAATGGATCACTCAAAGCATTCTATTTCTAAAGGGAATAATAAAAGAACTTTCAAAAAGAAATACAATTCCATTTTTGGGGTTGAGAGAACCATATGAATTGGGCGAAACTAAAAAGGATTTGATAATCAGTAATAAGATGATTCACAAATCATCCCTTCAAATTCAATCTATGGCGTGGACAAATTATTCATTAACAGAAAAAAAAATAAAAGATCTGACTAAGAGAACAAACACAATCAAAAATCAAATACAAAAAATTCTAATTATAAAAGACAAGAAAAACGAATTTGTAACTCAAGAAATAAATAGTAGTTCTAACAAAATAAGTTATCAGGATAAAATATTAGAATCAGCAAAAAAATTTTGGCAAATAGTAAAAAGAATAAATATTCGATTAATCCGGAAATTCAATTTTTTTATAAAATTTTTCATAGAAAAGATATACATGGATATTCTTCTATATATCATTAATATTCCAAGAACCAATACCCAACTTTTTCTTGAATCAACAAAAAAAATGATTGAGAAGTTCATTCACAATAATGAAGCAAATCAAGAAAGAATTAATAAAACAACCAAAAATACAACTAATTTTATTTCAACTATAAAAACCTCACTTTCTAATATTAGTATTAGAAATAAAAATGAAAAAGCTTTTTTTGACTTATCCTCCCTCTCACAAGCATATGTATTTTACAAATTATCACAAACCCAAGTTAGTAGTTTTTATAAATTCAAACCTATCCTTCAATATCATGGAACATTTCTTTTTCTTAAAAATGAAATAAAAGATTATTTTGAAGAACAGGGAGTATCTCATTCCAGATTAAGACATCATTATGGGTTAAGACAGAAAATCGTTTGGCATTCTGGAATGAATGAATGGAAAAACTGGTTAAGGAGTCGTTATCAATACGATTTATTTCAGAATAGATGGCTAAAATTAGTACCAGGACAATGGCGAAATAGAGTCAATCAACACTATCTGGCTCAAAATAAAGATTTAACAAAATGGGATTCAGATGAAAAAGAAAGATTAATTCATTACGAAAAAAATGATTTTCAAGCGAACTCATTACTGACTCAAGAATATAAACTGAATCAAGAACAAAAATATAAAAAATATAATTTTAAAAAACACTATGGATATGATTTTTTATCATATAAATCTATTAATTATCAAGATAAGAGGGACCCGTATGCTTATGGATCACCATTCCAAGTAAATAAGAGGGAAGAGAGTTCTTATCATTACAACATGGATAAACAAAATTTTTTTGATACACTGAGAGATATCCCTATCCATAATTATCTAGGAGAAGGCGATATCCTAGATGCTATGGGGAATTTTTCGCACAGAAAGTTTTTTAATTGGAGAATTCTTAATTTTTGTCTTAGAAATAAGGTCGATATTGAGTCCTGGGTCGATACCAGTACCAAGAGTAACAAAAATAGTAAGACTGTGGTTAAGAATTATCAAATAATTGATAAAATGTACCTTTTTTATTTCACAATTTATCAAGATCAAGAAAGCAACCCATCCAATAAAAAAAGAAGCCATTTTGATTGGATGGGACTGAATGAAGAAATACTAAGTCATCCTATACCGAATCTAGAACTTTGGTTCTTCCCAGAATTTGTGCTGCTATATAATGCATATAAGGTTAAACCATGGATCATACCAATAAAATTACTTCTTTTCAATTTTAATGGAAATAGGAACATTAATAAAAATATTATTGAAAATAAAAAAAGGGACTCCCTTATAGCACCAAACGAAAATAAAATTATTGGATTAGAGAATCGAAATCAAGAAGAAAAAGAACCCATAGGTGAAGGGGGTCTTGTATCAGATGCACAAAAACAAGGAAATTTTAAATCCGTTCTCTCAAACCAAGAAAAAGATGTTGAAGAAGATTATGATAAATCAGACAAAAAAAAACGTAAAAAGAAAAAGCAATACAAGAGCAACACGGAAGCAGAGCTTGATTTTTTCCTAAAAAGGTATTTGCGTTTTCAATTGAGATGGGATGATTCTTTAAATCAAAGAATAATCAATAATATCAAAGTATATTGCCTCCTGCTTAGACTGATAAATCCAAACGAAATTGTTATATCCTCTATTGAACGGGGAGAAATGAATCTGGATATTTTGATGATTCAGAAGGATTTAACTCTTAGAGAATTAATGAAAAAAGGAATATTGATTATCGATCCAGTTCGTCTGTCGGTAAAAAATGATGGACAATTTATTCTATATCAAACTGTAAGTATTTTGTTGGTTCATAAAAATAAACACCAAATTAATCAAAGATACCAAGAAAAAAACTATATTGATAAAAATAATTTTTATGAATTTATTGCAAGACATCAAAAAATAACTGAAAATAAAGACAAAAATCAGTATGATTTGTTTGTTCCTGAAAATATTTTATCCCCTAACCACCGGCGAGAATTGCGAATTAGAATTTCTTTCAATTCAAGGGATAAAAATGGTATGCATAGAAATGCAGTATTTTTAAATAATGTAAAAAACTGTGGTCAAGTTTTGACTAAAAACAAACATCCTGATAGTGATAAAAAGAAACTAATTAAATTGAAGTTCTTTCTTTGGCCCAATTATCGATTAGAAGATTTAGCTTGTATGAATCGATATTGGTTTAATACTAATAACGGCAGTCGTTTCAGTATGATAAGGATCCGTATGTATCCGCGTCTGAAAATTCGTTAATGGTACATTTTAATGGTACATTTTCCCCTATATTATGTATGTATCGTGCCGGGTATATGAAAACAAATAGATGGTCACAAGGATTGTCTTACATTTTATTCTGATACACGATACTAATTTAATGACATACATATCAATTAGATCGACAAATGAATCAACAAAATCCTCTTATTTGAACTCTAAAATTTTCTCTTTTGTAGAAATCTCTCACTCTTTTGTATCCCTATACGAATCAAATCGAAACCCGGATTGATTAATTTTATTTGAAAAAAAAAAATGATAAAGTTCATAACGAACTTAAAATCATCGTGTATATCAAAATGACTGGTATTATTATTACTGATCAGTAAAATTCACATTCAAAAAAGGGGGAAATTTTTTGGTTTTATGGTAAAAAATTCATTCATCTCAGTTATTTTTCAAGAAAAAAAAGAAGAAAACAGGGGGTCTGTTGAATTTCAAATAGTTAGTTTCACTAATAAGATACGAAGACTTACTTCACATTTGGAATTGCACAAAAAAGACTATTTATCTCAGAGAGGTCTACGTAAAATTCTAGGAAAACGTCAACGACTGCTATCTTATTTATCAAAGACAAATAAAATACGTTATAAAGAATTAATTGGTGAGTTGGATATTCGGGAATCAAAAAATCGTTAATTTGAAAATTTTTAATTAGTCGATTTATTAGATTTTCATTTTGATGTACTTGTTTTCGTTTTCAACAATTCATGTAAGAATGAATCGAGGAAAAACTTATGAATCTATCAGCTACAGAAAAAGACCTTATGATAGTCAATATGGGGCCTCACCACCCATCAATGCATGGTGTTCTTCGTCTCATCGTTACTCTAGATGGTGAAGATGTTGTTGACTGTGAACCAATATTAGGTTATTTACACAGAGGAATGGAAAAAATTGCGGAAAACCGAACAATTATACAATATTTGCCTTATGTAACGCGTTGGGATTATTTAGCCACTATGTTCACGGAAGCAATAACCGTAAATGGACCAGAACAGTTGGGGAATATTCAAGTCCCTAAAAGGGCCAGCTATATCAGAGTAATTATGTTGGAGTTGAGTCGTATAGCTTCTCATCTATTATGGCTTGGACCTTTTATGGCAGATATTGGTGCACAGACACCCTTTTTCTATATTTTCAGAGAAAGAGAATTAGTATATGATCTATTCGAAGCTGCCACCGGTATGAGAATGATGCATAATTATTTTCGTATCGGAGGAGTAGCGGCCGATCTACCTTACGGCTGGATAGATAAATGTTTGGATTTCTGTGATTATTTTTTAACAGGAATTGTTGAATATCAAAAACTTATTACGCGAAATCCTATTTTTTTAGAACGAGTTGAAGGGATAGGCGTTATTGGTGGAGAAGAAGCAATAAATTGGGGTTTATCCGGCCCAATGCTACGAGCATCTGGAATCAAATGGGATCTTCGGAAAGTTGATCATTATGAGTGTTACGACGAATTTGATTGGGAAATCCAGTGGCAAAAAGAAGGAGATTCATTAGCTCGTTATTTAGTCCGAATCAGTGAAATGACGGAATCTATAAAAATAATTCAACAGGCCCTGGAAGGAATTCCGGGTGGTCCCTATGAGAATTTAGAAATCCGATGCTTTGATCGAGAAAGGGATCCAGAATGGAATGATTTTGAATATCGATTCATTAGTAAAAAACCTTCTCCCACATTTGAATTACCGAGACAAGAACTTTATGCGAGAATGGAAGCCCCAAAGGGAGAATTAGGAATTTTTCTGATAGGGGATCAAAGCGGTTTTCCTTGGAGATGGAAAATTCGCCCGCCGGGTTTTATCAATTTGCAAATTCTTCCTCAGTTAGTTAAAAGAATGAAATTGGCTGATATTATGACGATACTAGGTAGCATAGATATCATTATGGGAGAAGTGGATCGTTGAAATGATAATTTATACGACAGAAGTAGAAGATATCAATTCCTTTTACACATTGGAATCTTTAAAAGAGGTCTATGGGATCATATGGATGTTGGTCCCTATTTTTACTCTTGTATTGGGAATCACAATAGGTGTACTAGTAATTGTATGGTTAGAAAGAGAAATATCTGCAGGAATACAACAACGTATTGGGCCTGAATACGCCGGTCCTTTGGGCATTCTTCAAGCGCTAGCAGATGGAACAAAACTGCTTTTCAAAGAAAATATTCTTCCATCTAGAGGCAATACTCGTTTATTTAGTATTGGACCGGCTATAGCAGTCATATCAATTTTACTAAGTTTTTCAGTAATTCCTTTTAGCTCTCGCCTTATTTTAGCCGATCTCAATATCGGTATTTTTTTATGGATTGCCATTTCAAGTATTGCTCCCGTTGGACTTCTTATGTCAGGATACGGATCAAATAATAAATATTCCTTTTTAGGTGGTCTGCGAGCTGCTGCTCAATCGATTAGTTATGAAATACCATTAACTCTATGTGTTTTATCAATATCTCTACGTGCGATTCGTTGAAATAGAAACTTTTATTTTACCTATTCCTTTCGTTCTAGAAAATAAGTTGAGTTGATAAACTAAATTAGATAGTTATATATGAGTGAAAGAAAGCAGCTTATAAATTCGCAGTAAATTAAACAAAAAAATAGAATCTCATTTCCTATGTACAAGAGTTAAGTGTAAGAAAACGTAAGCGGAAGAAGTCTTTACCCCAAGACGGGTTGATTAGTCAATCTAGCTTGAAGCGGGCTCAAAAGATCAACCGTATAGAGTTTTCGCTATCCTTTGTATGGATTCCCATACATGTATTGCTAAACAAACGGGGGATTGAACAAAAAACGAGTGGATGGTTAGGAACACCAAAATACATAAAGGATTGGTAATGGAGATTATGTAAATTATATAAAAAGAGACTTCTGGATAACATAAAAAGAATACTAATTGGGGCTTTAAATTCGTAGAAATGACTAGGCAGTACTCCCCATGATTCCGGTCCAGAGTATCCTCCTATCTGCTGATTAAAGTAATGACTATCAGTAACGAAATAATCCTTTACTATTTTTTAGTTTAAGCCCCATTCGTGGTTTTATCAGATCCGAAAGCAGAATAGGAACGAAAAAGAAACAAGAAAGAATAAAAAAAAAAATTTTTTTTTATTCTTTCATAGATATAGAGAGATCTAATCGGTGTCATGATTTATGAGCTAATGGAATGTTTCATTTTTTTCGTAATAGAAAACAATGGGTTGAAATATCTATTGATATTCTACAAGAAGTATTTTATTGAAGGCTTAAGTTATTACTCAACAAATAAAAATTGAAATTATGAACGGGCGAGATCAATTCAGAAGCACTTTTTTTTTATCCTTCAGAATATAGCAGACAGAATTCCATTGGTATAATTTTGGACCTTCCAATCTATTTTTTCTCTATCTATTCTACAACCATACGAAGATAAATAATACTGATTCGGTCCTAAAATTTATTTGTGACCCACGAGGAGCCGTATGAGGTGAAAATCTCATGTACGGTTTTGGACTAGCGATGGAAACAGTGATGTTATCATCGACTATAATTATCTAACAGTTCAAGTACAGTTGATATAGTTGAGGCGCAATCAAAATATGGTTTTTGGGGATGGAATTTGTGGCGTCAGCCAATAGGGTTTATCGTTTTTCTAATTTCTTCTCTAGCAGAATGTGAGAGATTACCTTTTGATTTACCAGAAGCGGAGGAAGAATTAGTAGCAGGGTATCAAACCGAATATTCAGGTATCAAATTTGGTTTATTTTACGTTGCTTCCTATCTAAATCTATTACTTTCTTCGTTATTTGTAACAGTTCTTTACTTGGGGGGTTGGAATATTTCCATTCCGTACGTATTCGTCCCTGAGCTATTTGAAATAAATAAAATAAATGGAATCATTGGAACGACAATTGGTATCTTTATTACATTAGCTAAAACTTATTTGTTTTTGTTTATTTCTATCGCAACACGATGGACTTTACCTAGGTTAAGAATGGACCAATTATTAAATCTCGGGTGGAAATTTCTTTTACCCATTTCTCTCGGTAATCTATTATTAACAACTTCTTTCCAACTTCTTTCACTGTAAAGAAAAAAAGAATATGAGATTCATGACTTGGTTCAAACAAGAGAAAGAAACAAACATAAAATTATTCATAGATATTCACGATATGTTCCCTATGGTAACTGGGTTCATGAATTATAGCCACCAAACAGTCCGAGCAGCAAGGTACATTGGTCAAGGTTTCATGATTACCTTATCCCACGCAAATCGTTTACCCGTAACTATTCAATATCCTTATGAAAAATTAATCACATCAGAGCGTTTCCGCGGACGAATCCATTTTGAATTTGATAAATGCATTGCTTGTGAAGTATGTGTTCGTGTATGCCCTATAGATCTACCCGTTGTTGATTGGAAATTTGAAACGGATATTCGAAAAAAACGATTGCTTAATTACAGTATTGATTTCGGAATTTGTATATTTTGTGGTAACTGCGTTGAGTATTGTCCAACAAATTGTTTATCAATGACTGAAGAATATGAACTTTCTACTTACGACCGTCACGAATTGAATTATAATCAAATTGCTTTGGGCCGTTTACCAATGTCAGTAATTGACGATTATACAATTCGAACAATTTTTAATTCAATTCAAAGAAAAACTCAGTAAGTAAACCTCCTGTTCTATTAAAGTAAAGAGAAATTTCCCATTCATTCTTTTAAGGTTCTGTTTTGGTTTAAGTTAAAAGACTGTTTGGTTTGAATTAAAAAAAAGAATGAGTCCTTTGGTCAATAAATAAAAATTCAATTACAAATTAACTGGTTGATAAGAATTTAGGATTCCTTTTTATTGAAAATAAAAATATATTAATATATTCGTAATTATTTAGAAATATATAGTTTCAAAAAACAAAATACCCTTTTCTTTTGAACAAACAAAAAAGAATCAAAAACGAAACTGTCCAATAATTGTGCTTAGGGCAATTCACGCCTAATAGATTAGGATTTTATTCAATTAGGAACGTATCATAAAAAAAACTTCCTGGTCGGGTCAATAAGATCATGAAAAGCATTTAGATTTATTTATCTCTTATTTTACACAGAATGGATTTGCCTGGACCAATACACGATTTTCTTTTAGTTTTTCTGGGATCGGGTCTTATATTAGGAGGCCTGGGAGTGGTATTACTTACCAATCCAATTTATTCTGCCTTTTCATTGGGATTGGTTCTTGTTTGTATATCCTTATTTTATATTCTCTCAAATTCTCATTTTGTAGCTGCTGCCCAGCTCCTTATTTATGTGGGAGCCATAAATGTTTTAATCCTATTTGCTGTGATGTTCATGAATGGTTCAGAATATTATAAAGATTTTAATCTGTGGACCATTGGGAATGGCCTTACTTCGTTGGTTTGTACAAGTATTCTTGTTTCGCTAATTACTACTATATTAGATACATCATGGTACGGGATTATTTGGACTACAAGATCAAATCAAATTATAGAACAAGATTTGATAAGTAATAGTCAACAAATTGGAATTCATTTAGCAACCGATTTTTTTCTTCCATTTGAATTCATTTCAATAATTCTTTTAGTTGCTTTGATAGGTGCAATTGCTGTGGCTCGTCAGTAATAAATCTTTATAACTAGGAATAGTAAGCAATCAAAATTAAACCTTTTTCTGTTTTTTATGTCTTATCGCATCCATTTTCTTTGAATTCTATTTGAATATTGCTCGTGTATAAAATATAAATTCGTTTATTCGATATATTTCCAATAGATTCTTTTTTTTTGTTATACTCTAGTCAATCAAATCTGTTGAATTATTGTTCATATTAATAATGAATCGAAATTGATAAGGAGTTGGTCAATGATGCTCGAACATATACTTGTTTTGAGTGCCTATTTATTTTCTATCGGTATTTATGGATTGATCACGAGTCGAAATATGGTTAGGGCCCTTATGTGTCTTGAACTTATACTGAATGCGGTTAATATAAATTTTGTAACATTTTCTGATTTTTTTGATAGTCGGCAATTAAAAGGAAATATTTTCTCAATTTTTGTTATAGCTATTGCAGCCGCTGAAGCAGCTATTGGATCAGCTATTGTGTCCTCGATTTATCGTAACAGAAAATCAACGCGTATCAATCAATCAACTTTGTTGAATAAGTAATATTAATAATATTAAATTATAAGATTCACCAATTTTAATTAGCATGTACAATATGTTGGAATCTACATCATGTTTTCGAAAACGTAAGAAATCAAAGTATCTTGGTCCTTTCTTATGAGTTGATCCCGAAAGAAATTGATTAGAAAATTTCTGGTAAATCGTTGATTCATCTGGTGTTTAACTATATTTATTTACAAGTTTACTAGATTGAAATTTTATGATGTTCAAAAATTTATAGATCCCATGTCACATTCAGTAAAAATTTATGATACATGTATTGGGTGTACTCAATGTGTCCGAGCCTGCCCCACCGATGTGTTAGAAATGATACCTTGGGATGGATGTAAAGCTAAGCAAATTGCTTCCGCTCCAAGAACAGAAGATTGTGTTGGTTGTAAGAGATGTGAATCCGCTTGTCCAACGGACTTCTTGAGCGTTCGAGTTTATTTATGGCATGAAACAACTCGAAGTATGGGTCTAGCTTATTGATACGGTCCAGAAAACCCTAGTTGAATACATTTTGAACCCATTTGATTTTTTTTACTGAAAAAACCCGTGCTCAAAAAGGTTTTTTTTTGAGCACGGGTTTTTCTGGTCCAAGTGTATCTTGTCTTTACCACGAATTATTTTCCTTGGTTAACAATAATTGTATTTTTACCAATATCTGCAGGTTCTTTACTTTTCTTTCTTCCTCATAAAGGGAATAAGCTAATTAAGTGGTATACAATATGTATATGCATCTTCGAACTCCTTCTAACAACCTATGCATTTTGTTATCATTTCCGATTGGACGATCCATTAATACAGCTGGCGGAAGATTATAAATGGATAAATTTTTTTGATTTTTACTGGAGATTGGGAATAGATGGACTTTCTATAGGGCCCATTTTACTGACAGGATTTATCACCACTTTAGCGACTTTGGCGGCTTGGCCAGTTACTCGAGATTCGCGATTATTTCATTTCCTGATGCTAGCAATGTACAGTGGTCAAATAGGATCATTTTCTTCTCGAGACCTTTTACTTTTTTTCATCATGTGGGAGTTCGAATTAATTCCCGTTTATCTACTTCTATCCATGTGGGGGGGAAAGAAACGTCTGTACTCGGCTACAAAATTTATTTTGTACACTGCAGGGGGTTCCGTTTTTCTATTAATAGGAGTTTTGGGTCTCGGTTTATACGGTTCTAATGAACCAACATTAAATTTTGAAACATTAGCTAATCAATCATATCCTGTTGCACTGGAAATAATATTCTATATTGGATTTCTTATTGCTTTTGCTGTCAAATCACCGATTATACCCTTACATACGTGGTTACCGGATACCCACGGGGAGGCCCATTACAGTACTTGTATGCTTCTAGCCGGAATTTTATTAAAAATGGGAGCATATGGATTAGTTCGGATCAATATGGAATTATTACCCCATGCACATTCCATATTTTCTCCCTGGTTGATAATAGTGGGTACAATGCAAATAATTTATGCAGCTTCAACTTCTCTTGGTCAACGGAATTTAAAAAAAAGAATAGCCTATTCCTCCGTATCTCATATGGGTTTCATAATTATAGGAATTGGTTCGATAACTGATACGGGACTCAACGGAGCTATTTTACAAATAATATCTCATGGCTTTATCGGTGCTGCACTTTTTTTCTTGGCAGGAACGAGTTATGATAGAATGCGTCTTGTTTATCTCGACGAAATGGGCGGAATGGCCGTTTCGATTCCCAAAATATTTACGATGTTCAGTATCTTATCCATGGCTTCTCTTGCATTACCGGGCATGAGTGGTTTTGTTGCAGAATTGATAGTCTTTTTTGGAATAATTACCAGCCAAAAATATTTTTTAATGCCAAAAATACTAATTACTTTCGTAATGGCAATTGGAATGATATTAACTCCTATTTATTCATTATCTATGTCACGTCAAATGTTCTATGGATACAAGCTATTTAATGCTCCGAGTTCTTATTTTTTTGATTCTGGACCCCGAGAGTTATTTGTTTCGATCTCTATCTTTATACCAGTAATAGGTATTGGTATTTATCCGGATTTAGTCCTCTCATTATCAGGTGAGAAGGTCGAAACTATTCTATATAATTATTTTTATAGATAGTTTTCATGAATCAAAAAAATCAACATGAATCAAAAAAATCAAAAAGGAATCCTATGGTTTTTAAAATTGTTCGTTGTACAATGAACAAGAAAAAAAAGAAGTCTTTTTTCTTCTCTTAAGTTTAAGTTAAGTAAAAAAGGTAAAAGCATTAAATTGAATTTTAATCAGACATCTTTGGCTTTTGTTAGAACCTTTTGAATCAAGTAGTGGAGCGATTCAAAAGGTTCTTGACAGCTTACAAGCTTACAATAAGTTTTCTTATACTTATATACAATATATACGCCGTCCTGTGTTAGTATTTGTTAGTCCTAGCCTCTTTATTCAATTCAATTAGATGTTAATTTAATGTAAATGAACCATAACTATGTAAACCTATTCCTAATAGATTGACCCCAAAATAGCATATCCAAATTATAAGAAATCCCATAGAAGCCACAAGTGCGGAATTTACACCTTCCAAATTTTTATTTGTTCGGGTATGGAAATAAATCGCGAATACGGTCCAAGTAATAAACGCCCAAGTTTCCTTTGGGTCCCAATTCCAATATGATCCCCACGCCTCATTAGCCCATACGGCTCCCGAAAGAATTCCTATGGTTAAAAAGATAAACCCGAGACTAATAATACGATAACTCCAACGATCCAATTGTTGAGTCAATTGATATCTGTAATAATTTTTATAAGAAATAAAATAAGTGTTTAGTAAAACATTGCTTCTTTCATTCATGTATTGGATTTTCCCCAACGAAAATGAAAGATTATTGTTTTCACCAATAATCTTTATGGCCTTTCGAAATGTAATGACTAGAAGAGCTACTGATAATAATGATCCACATAAAAGAGCTGCATAGCCTAATACCATCATACTTACGTGCATCATTAACCACTGGGATTGGAGAGCAGGTGCTAATATTGCGGATTGATGCATTTTGGTTAAAAGACCCGAAGTGGCAAAGCCTTGGGTAAAAATAGCACTTGGTGCGGTTATTGCACTTAAATTATTTTTGCGCTTTTTAAATTTTAAATAGGAAACCATATGAATAAGGGAGAAACCCCATGAAAGAAAGATTAATGATTCATATAAATCACTTAATGGGAAATGTCCTGAATAAATCCAACGAGTGACTAATAATCCTGTTATACAGAAAAAGGTGACTATCATGCCCTTTTCTGATGAATCATATAGTCCTACGACTTCATCTACTAATAAGAATAAGGTTAAAAAATGAATTGTAATTACAATTGAAACGACAGAAAAAGATATATGAGTTAATATATGCTCTAAAGTTGAAAAAATCATAAAAATTATGAAAAAAGCGAGGGTTTCTAGATTTTATGGAATGGAAATCAGGAATTTAATTCATTTTCATTATATGACTTATTCTATCTCTTTTAGAAGATACTATGCCGCCACTCGGACTCGAACCGAGATGCTCTAGCACTGCTTCCTAAGAGCAGCGTGTCTACCGATTTCACCATAGCGGCTTGCTCGAAATCATAATAACCCATTTTTTAGTCAATCGTCGAGATTGAAGGTGAAGGGGTCAATTCAATGTAAAATGTCAAATTTGTTAGTAAGCATTTAATTTTTATTGATAAATAACAACTCGTTGAAATATCAATTTGAAGGTTCAAAAGGAATCTTTAGTATTTATTGTATCATTTTATTTATTTAAATATCCTTTCTATTTAATTAGGTCGTCAATAGAGATTTTTTAGTTTGTGTTTTCCTAAAAGAGAACTCCTTTATTGTAACTAAACTAACTAATTGTAACTTCAATTCATAGATAAAATTCAACAAAACAAAAAAGGGGTTCTTTATCATTTTAATTTTTTAATGATTCATTTCTCATTCTTTTGTATGATTTTTATGAATCTATAAAAAAATGCTTATTAATTGACTGAATAAATGAATGAAAAAATATGATTTTTAGAGATCACAATTTCAGCACCACACCTAACGATTTCAAAAAATTTATGTAATTTTTGTATTAATCGTTAGCATTTTGCGTTTGTTTTAAGGATTTATCAAACCAACTAGATATTGGGTTGTACCCGTTACGTTATATAAAAAGCGTTTCGATTCCTGTCATAATTGTACCATACTTCAAAAAAGTATTTCGAATCTCGAATTCTAAAAATATGTCTTGATTTCTTTTCTTACATTTTATTATACAAACATAGGATTTCTTTAGATCACTTCAAATTGATACATTATTTGTATATACACTAAATTAGAAAAGGGGTTTTCTCCGTTGGGTTGAAAACAGGGGAAGGAGATATAGTAATTCAGAGAA